AGAAAGATGCCTGACTAAAGGATTATTCTGATAGAATAAAAAAAGTATAAAAAATACTCTTTCTATTATAAAAATTAGAATTAACTAATACCTAAGAAATCAAAATTCTTTATGCAATACAACATTTTATAAAAAGATAAGCTAAATTTAAGCTATTGGGCCCATAACTCAAACATGATTTTTTATCTCTTTTTAATTAAAATAAATTCTTCATACTTAATTAGATTAATAATAATTTCAATAAGAACTATTATATCAATAATAACAAATAACTGATTATTTATATGGATCTTAATAGAAATTAATTTATTTATATTTATGCCTATAATATCTAAAAAAAAAATAAATGATCAATCAATTAAATATTTTATTATTCAAAGATTCTCCTCCCACTTATTAGTTTTTTCAATTTTAATAAGTAGAATTTCATTAACCCCACATAAAACCAGAATTTTAATTTTAACCTCTTTATTAATAAAAATTGGAATATCCCCATTCCACTTTTGACTACCCGAAATTATAAAGAATTTAAAATGAAAAGAATGTTTTATGTTAAGAACATTAATTAAAATTACCCCAATAATTTTTGTTAATAAAATATGTTCACTTAACCTCATAATTATCCCCATAATTATATCAATAATTACAGGAACTATAGCTGGATTTAATCAATTTAACCTAAAAAAATTAATAGCATACTCATCAATTTTTAATTTAACATGAATAACAATCTCATTTTTAACTAGAAAAAAATTAACATTAATATTTATAGTAATTTATTCTTTAATTACATATAAAATTATAAAATTTTTTATAAAAAAAAATATTTTATATTTAAATCAATTAAACCATTTAAATCTTAAAGAAAAAATTACAATAAATTTAAATATATTATCATTAATAGGTCTCCCCCCTATAATAGGGTTTATCCCTAAATGACTAATTTTAAAAGAAATAATTGTAAAATCCAATGTATTATCAACATTCATAATTTTAACATCATTAATATCAATATTTATATATATACAAATAAATTCATTTTCATTCACTAACTTTTCTATCAAAAAAAAAAATATCAAAAAAAATAAGTTTAAATCATTAAGCATTATTAACTTAATTTTCATACCGATAATCATAATAATTATAATTAACTAAGTCCTAGCTTTAAAACACCTTTAAATTTGCAATTTAAAATCATTAATTGAATATAAGACTATTTATTCTAATAAAAACTTTAAACATTTTGTATTAAAATAAAATGAAACAAATTAAATAAATAACATTATAAACAAAGGATTTAAGTTAAATAAACTATTAACCTTCAAAGTTAAAAACATTTCTTAAATTGAATTAAACCTTATTAAATTTATTAATAGGGGGAAATTAACCCTTAAATAAATTTACAATTTATTACCTAAATCAGACACCCTATTCAATGCAAAAATGACTATTCTCTACCAACCATAAAGATATCGGTACACTTTATTTCATTTTTGGAATTTGATCGGGTCTTTTAGGTACAATAAGAAGTGTTTTAATTCGATGTGAATTAACTCAACCAGGTTCATTAATTAAAAATGACCAAATTTATAATGTTTTAATTACCTCCCATGCATTCATTATAATTTTCTTCATAGTAATACCCATTTTAATTGGAGGATTTGGTAATTGATTAGTACCTCTAATAATTGGTGCCCCAGACATAGCATTTCCCCGATTAAATAATATAAGATTTTGACTTTTACCCCCCTCAATAATTTTATTATTAACAAGATCAATTTCAGGTTCAGGATCAGGTACAGGATGAACAATCTACCCCCCTCTCTCTAACTTTTCCTCCCATTCAGGACCCTCAGTAGATCTAACAATTTTTTCTCTTCATATTGCAGGTATAAGCTCAATTATAGGAGCAATCAATTTTATTTCAACCATTTTAAACATACGATCTAAAGAAATAAAATTAGATAAAATACCTCTTTTCTGTTGATCAGTTTTAATTACTGCATTTTTATTATTATTGTCACTACCAGTTTTAGCAGGAGCAATTACAATACTATTAACAGATCGAAATATTAATACGTCATTCTTTGATCCTACTGGAGGAGGTGATCCTATTCTTTATCAACACTTATTTTGATTTTTTGGACACCCAGAAGTTTATATTTTAATTTTACCAGGATTTGGACTAATTTCACATATCATTATACAAGAAAGAGGAAAAAAAGAAACTTTTGGATCAATTGGAATAATCTATGCAATAATCGCAATTGGTATCTTAGGTTTTATTGTTTGAGCTCATCACATATTCACAGTTGGAATAGATATTGATACACGAGCCTACTTCACTTCGGCCACTATAATTATTGCTGTACCTACAGGAATCAAAATCTTTAGCTGAATTGCTACAATTCACGGATCAAAAATTAATTTTTCTCCCCAAATAATTTGATCCACTGGATTCATTTTTCTATTTACAATTGGAGGATTAACGGGAGTTATTTTAGCTAATTCATCAATTGATATTATTTTACATGACACTTATTATGTAGTTGCTCACTTTCATTATGTACTCTCAATAGGAGCAGTATTTACTATTATTTCCAGATTTATCAATTGATACCCTGTACTTACAGGTATTTCAATAAACAATAAATGATTAAAAATTCAATTCATAACTATATTTATAGGAGTAAATTTAACATTTTTTCCCCAACACTTTCTAGGATTAACAGGGATACCACGACGATACTCAGATTATCCAGATATATATATATTATGAAATTTAGTTTCATCTACTGGATCTATAATTTCTTTATCAAGAATTTTATTTTTCATATTTATTGTATGAGAAAGATTAGTTTTTAAACGAAAAATCTTATTTAAAAGTAATTTAGCCCAATCACTAGAATGAAAATTTAATTTGCCCCCAAAAGAACATTCATTTAATGAAGTTCCCTTAATATATAAATTCTAAAGTGGCAGAATAGTGTAATGAACTTAAAATTCATAAATGAAATTTTTTTTCTTTTAGAAATAAAATGAATTAAATTTACATTACCTGACGGACATAGCCCATCAATAGAACAACTAATCTTTTTTCATGATCATTCTATATCTATCATTTTAGGCATTACAATTATAATTCTTTTATTAATTAATTCCCTTATTAAAAATAAATATATTAATTTAAATTTAAACGAACATCAAATAATTGAAACATATTGAACAATTTTACCAACAATAATTTTGTTCATAATTGCAATTCCATCATTAAAAATTTTGTATTCAATAGAAGAATTAATTAATCCATCTGTATCAATTAAATCAATTGGACACCAATGATATTGATCTTATGAATATACAGACAAAAATCTTAAAGAATTTGATTCATACATAACAATAAATGATTTAAATAGATTTCGATTGTTAGAAGTTGATAACCGAATAAAATCCCCCTTTTTAACTCAAATACGAATAATTTTTACATCTTCAGACGTTTTACATTCATGAACCATTCCATCTTTAGGTATCAAAATAGATGCAATTCCAGGACGATTAAATCAATCTAGTTTATTAATTAAAAAACCAGGATTATTTATAGGACAATGTTCAGAAATTTGTGGTACAAATCATAGATTTATACCCATTATGATTGAATCAATTAAATTAAATAGATTTATTAAATGATTAAACTAATTCTCATTAAGTGACTGAAATTTAAGTAATGGTCTCTTAAACCAATTTATAGCAAAATAAAAAATGCTCTTAATGAAAGAAATTAGTTTAAAAAAAACATTAATATGTCAAATTAAAATTACTTAAATATTTGTATTTCTTTATTCCACAAATAGCACCATCATCATGAATTTTATTAATAAACCTTACATCAATTATTATATTAATAATAAAAATGTCAATTTTTTTTGAAAAGAAATTATAACAAATTTATTTTCATCTTTCGACCCATCAACAACTTTAAATATACAAATTAACTGAATTGCTCTAGCCTCTCCATTATTAATTTTACCCAATAAATTATGAATTCAAGAGTCACGAAACTCAATAATTAAAAAATTATTTTTATACAAAATTAATGAAGAAATAACATTTATTTATAAAAATAAACAAATTTTAATTTTGATAAAATCAATATTCATATATATCTTAATTATAAACCTTATAGGGTTAATTCCATATATATTTACACCTACAAGTCATTTATCAATTTCTATATCATTAGCATTACCAATGTGACTTTCAATAATTTTATATAGATGAATTAATTCAACAAACTTAATATTTACTCATCTTTTACCAACAAATACACCAATATTAATTGCACCTTTTATAATTGTAGTAGAATCTTTAAGAAACTTAATTCGACCAATTTCATTAAGAGTACGATTATCAGCTAATATAATTGCAGGACACCTATTAATAACTTTATTAGGTAATATTAATCAAATTAACCTAATCCCAACTATTATATTGTTACAAATAATTTTATTAATATTTGAAATAGCTGTAAGACTTATTCAAGCCTACGTTTTCTCAATTTTAATAACTATATATTCCTCAGAAATTCCTTATGAAAAAAAATCACCCATTCCACTTAGTAACTAATAGACCTTGACCCATTCTTTTATCATTCTCCATTATAAATTTATTAATAAGAATAATTATTTTATTTAATCAAAAAAATAATAATTTTATATACTTTTCCATATTAATTTTAACTATAAATTTATATCAATGATGACGAGATGTCAAACGAGAATCATCACTTAAAGGTGATCATACCAAAATTGTAAAAAAAATAATTAAAATAGGAATAATTCTATTTATCATTTCAGAAATTATATTTTTCTTTTCATTTTTCTGAAGATTTTTTCACTCAAGTTTATCTCCCACAATTGAATTAGGTTTAAAATGACCCCCTAAAGGAATTAAACCATTCAATCCTATAGAAATTCCATTATTAAATACAATTATTTTAGTTAGATCAGGAGCATCAATTACATGAGCTCATCATTCACTTTTAAGAATAAAATTTAAACAAACAATTTCAAGATTAATTATTACCATTATACTTAGATGTTATTTTACCTCACTACAATGGATTGAATATAAAAATGCCACTTTTACAATTGCCGATTCAGTTTTTGGATCATCATTTTTTTTAACCACAGGATTTCATGGTATCCACGTAATTATAGGTACAATTTTTATTTTAACAGCTATAGAAAGAATTATTTCAATAAAATCTAATAAGATTAATCATTTAAGACTAGAGTTATCAGCCTGATATTGACACTTTGTAGATGTAGTTTGATTATTTCTTTACCTAATTTTATATTGATGAAATAACTTTTTCCTTAGTATAATAAGTATATTTAACTTCCAATTAAAAGGTTTAAATTTAAAGGAAAAAATTAATTTATGAAAATCAATTACTTTCTCAATAATTATTTTAATGATATTAAGTACATTTTCATTTTTAATTTCAAAAAAATCAACTTTGGATATCAATAAATCTTCCCCATTTGAATGTGGATTTATAAAAATATCTTCACCCCGAATTTCATTTTCCATTCAATTTTTTATAATTGCAATTATTTTCTTAATATTTGACATTGAATTAACATTAATTTTACCAATAATTTCATCATTCAAAATAATTAAATTAACCCATTGATTGATTTCCAGATTAACAATTTTGACTTTAATTATCTATGGACTAATACATGAATGAATAAATGGAGTTATTGAATGAAGAAAATAAGGAGAATAGTTAATAATAACATTTAAATTGCAATTAAAAATTACATAATATGTTTCTCTTAAAGGTAAAGAAGTAAAATCTACATTTAATTTCGACTTAAAAATTAGAGTAAAAACTCCATACCTTAACTGAAGCTAAAAAGAAGCATTTTACTGTTAATAAAAAAATTGAATTAAATCCAGTTAAAAGAGAATATAAAGAAGCTGCTAACTATCTTATATACATTAAATTTGTAATTCTCTTATTTACGTAGTTTATAAAAAACAAATTATTTTCAATAATTAAAAAATGTTAATTCGTAAATTTGTTTAAGACAAAAAAAAATTGTATAGTAACATTTTCAATGTTAAGCTTTAATTTAAGCTACCTAAACAAAAAATTAAAATTAATATAATAAAAATAAAAAAAGAAATTATATAAATTTTGAAAGTATTCATAGTTAACAAATTAAAATAATAATTTTTAAACTTTATAAATTTAATTAATTGTAAACTTAACAAATATTCAGTTCAACTTAATTCAAACAGATTAAATAATAAATGTCTTAAGTTAAAAAATTTAGAAACTAGAAAAATGGAAGAAAAATAAGGTAAAAACCATATATAACCAAAAAAAAAAAAAATAAAGTGTCTAAAATTTAAATTAATATAAAAAAAAATATTATAAAAAAAACAAAAATAAATAAAAAAAAATAAAATTAAATATTTAAAATAATAATCAAAAATAAAAATATATATACTATCAAATAATCAAAAAAATAATGAACCCGAAAAAACAGAAAAAATGGTTAAAACAAAACATGAAAAACTTATATAAAACTTACTTGAATAACTAATAAAATTTATATTTAAATTTATAATAAAAAGAAATATAAATACACGAATACAATAAATTAAAGTTAAATAAATAGAAAAAAAAAAAATAATAAAATAAAAAAAATTAATTTCAGATAAGATAAACAATTCAATAATAAAATCCCTAGAAAAATAACCTGAATAAAATGGTAAACCACATAAACTAAATAAGGAAATTAAAAAACAAGAACTAACGAAAGGATTTTGAACACCTAAATTTCCTATAAAACGAATATCTTGTACACCCATTGAATTTATAATAAAAAATCCAGAACATAAAAATAATAAAGACTTAAAAATTGCATGAATTAATAAATGGATAAATCCCAAATATTCACAACCTATTAAAATGATAAAAATTATAAATCCTAATTGACCCATAGTAGAAAAAGCAACAATTTTCCTTAAATCATTTTCATATAAAGCAGCAAAACCAGATATTAAAATAGTTAATAAACTTAAATTTAATAAAAAAAAATTTAGATAACCAATTAAAAATATATTAAACCGAATTATTAAATAAACCCCTGCAGTTACTAATGTAGAAGAATGAACTAAAGAAGATACAGGAGTAGGTGCTGCTATAGCAGCCGGTAATCAACTAGAGAAAGGGAACTGAGCACTCTTAGTTAAACAAGCTATTATCAAAAAAAAAATTAAATAAGAATCAATATTATAAATTGAATAAATATAAAAATAATGTCAACATCCGTAATTAAAACATCACCCAATACAAAAAATTAAAAATAAATCACCTAAACGATTAATAAATAAAGTTAAATATCCTGAACTTAAACTTAATGATCTCTGATAATAAATTACTAAACAATATGAAACTAACCCCAAACCATCTCAACCAATTATCAAACAAATAAAATCAGGTATTGAAATTAAAAAAAATATTCTCAAAATAAATATAAAAACCAAAAAATAAAAACGAATAATTCTCTTATCCCCATTTATATAATCAAGTCTATACAACAAAACACTACCAGAAATTAAAAATACAATGGATAAAAAAATTATTCTCAATCAATCAAAAATAAAAATTAAAGAAAATATTGAAGAATTTAAAGAGAAAAAATTATAATCTATAATTAAAAAAAAATCAAATATATAAAAATATATACCAAAAATAAAAAAAAAAAAAAATAAAAAAAAAAAAAAAAAAAAAATATTATAAACAAATAACATTATTACATTCCAAAAGAATCTTTATTATTACAAAATAAAATTTTAAATCAACTAATGTAATTAGCTAAAAAAATGTTATAAACAAATAACATCATTATATTCTAAAAGATCTTTATTATAACAAAAGAAAATTTTAAATCAACTAATGTAATTGACTAGAAAAGATTATAAATAAATAACATCATTAAATTCCAAAAGAATCTTTATTATACAAAATAAAATTTTAAATCAACTAATCTAATTAACTAAAAAATTATAAATAAATAATATCTTTACATTATTACATTATCAAATTACTTCATTATTAAATTATTACATTATTACATTATTACATTATTACATTATTACATTCTAAAAGAATCTTTATTATCACAAAATAAAATTTTAAATAAACTAATGTAATTAACTAAAAAATTCCAAATTTAAAATAAATAAATATAATGGTGCTAAATGTAAAAAAAAACATAAAAATTCACGAACTAATCCAGAATCTATATAAAAAATTATAGATCTCCTTAAACCGTGTCTAATGAAAGAAAATAAACAAATTATTGAACAAGCAGAAAAAAATAAAATAAAAAAAAGATAAATTAAAGTAAAATAATCTCAATTAATTAAAGAAAAAATAATAAAAATTTCTGAAACTAAATTTAAACTTGGAGGACATGATATATTACTTACACATAATAAAAAAAAAAATATAACAAAAGAAGGTATAAAATTTATTAAGCCACGAATAATAAAAATTCTTCGAGAACCAATACGTTCATATAAACAACCAACTAAAAAAAATATACCAGAAGAAACTAAACCATGACTAATTATTAAAAATAATCTTCCTAAAAATCCAAAATCTGTTAATCTCACTAATCCACAAATAATCAAGCCTATATGACTAACTGAAGAATAAGCAACTAATATTTTTAAATCAACTTGAATTAAACAAAATAGTCTAATATAAAAACAACCAATTAATCTGACTGAAACAAAAATAAAAGAATAAATATTTATAATGTAATTAAAAAAATTGAATACTCGAATAAGACCGTAACCACCAAGTTTCAACATCACCCCAGCCAAAATTATTGAACCCAAAGTTGGTGCTTCAACATGAGCCTTTGGAAGTCAAAGATGAAATATAAATATAGGTAATTTCACTAAAAAAGAGAATATAAAAAAAAATATTATATAAAAATTTAAACAACTAAAATTAATTTTTATATAAAAATAACCTAATTCAGATTCTAGATTTAAAATTAATAAAAATAAAGGTAAAGAAGAAATTAAAGTAAACAAAATAAAATAAATTCTTGAATATACTCGTTCAGGCTGATAACCTCACCCATAAATTAATAAAAATAAAGGTAAAACTCTACACTCAAAGAATAAATAAAAAAAAAAAAAATTTAAACTAAAAAAACATATAGTTAAAAAAAAATTAATTAATAAAATTATTAAATTAATATAAAGTTTATAAAAATTTTTATAATTTAAAGATCTATATATTATCAATAAACAAATTCAAATACTCAAAATTATTAAAGAAAATGAATATTTATCTAATCCAAAATTAAAAGAAATTAAACAAAAAAATCTATTAAAATAAAAGTTTCAAATAAAATAATTTAAAATTAAATAAAAAATATAAATTAATATATGTAAACTTAAAAATTTAATGATAAGGATCAAAAAAATATTTAATATAATTAAACTTAACATAAATTAAAATTATTAATATAATCGTTACCAACCCTACGAACTAAATATACTAAAACTGATACTCCTAAAGAAGCTTCACATACCCCCAAAATTAAAAAAATTAAACCAAAATAAAACTCAAATATAAAAAAATTTAAATAAAAAAAAAATATAAAAAATAAAGCTAAAAAAATTAATTCTAATCTTATTAAAGTTAATAAATAATGTTTACGAACTATTACTATACAAATTAAAGAAAAAAAAAAAATAAAATAAAAAATAGAAATTATCATAAGTAAAATTAATCTTCAGAAAACAAAATTAACTTTTTAAAGTTAATAATACTGAATTAAATTCTTAATTTTTTGAATAACTATAAATTCATTAATTTCAATATTTATAAATCATCCAATTTCTCTTGGATCAATTTTAATAACTCAATCCATTTTAACTTCTATAAATTTAATTTTTATTACCAAAAATTCTTGATATTCTATAATTTTATTCTTAACATTTAGAAGAGGAATAATAATTATATTTATATATATATCAAGAATTTCATCAAATGAAAAATTTCAACCTTCAATTAAAATATTCTATATAATTATTATTTTAATATTCACAACAGTGATTATAAAAACAGATTGAAACTTAATTTTAAATTTTAAATTAAATGAACAAACTTTAATATTTATAGATAATGAAGAAAAACCCTCAATCATTAAAAATATTTCAAAAAATAAAGTGTATTTAACAATTTTAATCACAATAGTTATTTTAATTGTATTAATCGCAATTTCCAACTTAATTAACTCATTTGAAGGACCACTTAAATTAACTTATGAATTATTTATTTTTTTTATATAAAAATGTAAAAAAAAGAACTAAATAATAATCAGTAAAAAATAAATTTCTTTAATATCCAAAATTAATATTTTAACATAAACTATTTACTGAAATTCCATAGTTTAAAAAAAACAATGATTTTGTAAATCATAGTTATAAAAAATATTATTGGAATTAACTTATGAAAACTAACATAAAAAAAATAAATTTGTTAAACAAATTTTTAATTAATTTACCTACCCCAAGAAATATTTCCTATTTATGAAATTTTGGATCAATTTTAGGAGTATGTTTATTAATCCAATTAATTTCAGGAATTTTTTTATCAATACATTATGCACCTTCTATTAACTATGCATTTGAAAGAGTAATTCATATTAACCGTAATGTTAATTATGGATGATTAATACGGTTAATCCACGCAAATGGAGCTTCATTATTTTTTTTTATAATATTTATCCACACCGGCCGAGGAATTTACTATGGATCTTTTTTAAAAAAAAAAGTTTGATTTTCAGGAACATTAATTATATTAACTTTAATAGGTACAGCCTTCCTTGGATATGTATTACCATGAGGACAAATATCATTCTGGGGAGCCACCGTAATTACAAATTTATTATCAGCAATCCCATATTTAGGAAAATTTTTAGTTAACTGAATTTGAGGAGGATTTTCTGTAGATAACCCAACATTAAATCGATTTTTTTCATTACATTTTTTGTTACCTTTCATATTAACAATAATAATTTTAATACACCTTATTTTTTTACATGAAAAAGGGTCATCTAATCCACTTGGTTTAAAAAATAAAATTGATAAAATTTCATTTCATCCATATTTTTCAATTAAAGATATTTATGGATTTTGTGTAACATTATTAATATTCACAATCATTTTATTTAAATTTCCATTTTTATTTAATGATCCAGAAAATTTTACTCCAGCAAATTCTATAGTTACCCCACCACATATTCAACCAGAATGATACTTCTTATTTGCTTATGCTATTTTACGCTCAATTCCAAATAAACTGGGGGGAGTAATAGCATTATTAATATCAATTTTAATTATTTTAACTCTTCCATTTACAATAAATGATAAATTTAAAAGACTTAACATGTACATTCATAAAAAAATTTTATTTTTATTATTTACCGGAATTTTTATTTTATTGACATGAATTGGAGCAAAGCCAGTAGAACCTCCATATATTTTTACTTCACAAATTCTTACAATTTTATACTTTATATTTTTTTTATTAATTCCAATTAAATTAAAAAACTAGAATAAGTTAAGAGTTTAAACATTATGTCTTGAAAACATAAACTAAAATTAATTTTTTATTAACTTTACTTAAAATAGTGAAATTAATAAATAAAATTAAAATAAATATAAATATTAAAAAATTTAATCTTCTAGGTAAATAAATTTTTCAACACATATATATCAATTTATCGTAACGATAACGAGGTAAAGAACCACGAACTCAAATAAAAACAATTCTTAAAATTATTAACTTTAAAAAAAAAATTAATTCATAAAAATTTCCACCTAAAAAAAATAATCTAAGAATTAAACTTATAAAAATTATATTTATATATTCAGCTAAAAAAATATAAGAAAAATTAAAAGAACTATATTCAACATTAAATCCTGATACTAGCTCAGATTCACCCTCAGCAAAGTCATAAGGTGAACGATTAGTTTCAGCTATTATACAAGAAAATATTAATAAAAATAAAAAAAAATATATTAAAATAAATCAATTTGAAAATTGTAAAAAAAAAAAATTATTTAAATTAAATCTGTCAAATCTTAAAATTAAAATAAATATAATTAAAAATAAACAGACTTCGTAAGAGATTCTTTGTGCAATTCCACGAATTCTTCCAATTATTGAATAAATAGAATTAGATGATCAACCAGAAAGTAAAATACCAAAAACTAAAAATCTTGATATACAAATAAAAAATAAAATTCCTAATGAAAAAGAAATAAAATTAAATATTAAAGGATATAAGCACCATATATTTAAAGAAACAAATAATATAAAAAAAGGTATAAAATAATAAATTATAATATTACCAAAGTATAAAAAAAAAGACTCCTTTGTAAATAATTTAATAGCATCTCTAAAAGGTTGTAAAATACCTAAATAACCAACTTTAAAGGGACCTTTACGAATTTGAATATAGCCTAAAATTTTACGTTCTAAAACAACATAAAAAGCTACAGAAATCAAAATACACAATATTAAAATTAAAAAGTTTAAAGTAAACATCTACTAACTGTAAATTGAATTTACATTTTTAAATTCTAAATTTAAAGCACTTATCTGCCAAGCCAGCAGAAATAATTTCTAATTTAAAAGTCCTTTCGTACTAATTAAATAAAACTTTAAATAGATAGAAACCAACCTGGCTTACACCGGTTTGAACTCAAATCATGTAATTAATTAAAGGTCGAACAGACCTAAAAACTTCAATTTCTACTTCAAATTTTAAAATTAATTCAACATCGAGGTCGTAAACAAATTTAACAATATGAACTATTCAAATTTATTACGCTGTTATCCCTAAGGTATCTTAATCTAATAATCTAAAATTTAAGATCAAATAAACATTAATATATGAAAAAACATTAAAAAGTTTTAAATTTTTTAAATCACCCCAATTAAAATTTTAATTAAATTAAACATTGATAATACCAAAAAAAAAATTTTTATTAAAAAAAAAATTAAAGATCTATAGGGTCTTATCGTCCCATTTAATTATTTTAGCTTTTTAACTAAAAAATTAAATTAAATTGAATTAAAGTAATAAAGTTAATATTTTGTTAAACCATTCATTCTAGACCTCAATTAAAAGACTAATTATTATGCTACCTTTGTACAGTTAAATTACTGCAGCTATTTAAATTTTCATTGAGCAGGTTTTACCTTTTAAAAAAACAAAAGAAAATGTTTTTGATAAACAGTCAAATATAAATTTGCCTAGTTCATAACTTAAAATTTTTAATTTACTAATTTAATCATTATTAAATAAAAAATTCATTAAATTAAAAAAATTTGTAAAAAATTAAATATTACTTACATAAAAGATTTATCTAAAACGAATTTTTAAAGATAAAAGATTTTAATCCTACAAAATCTTAAATTTATAAATAAATTATAAAATTTAATCTAGCTTAACCTAAATTAATTTAGATTTTAAAATTTTAATAGTTAAAAAATTTCAAATAATTAAAAATCCTAAATTAAATTTAAATTCAAATTAACTAGATATCAAAATAAACGATTTTTTTTTCAAAACTTAATTTATTTTATTAAAATTTTTAAAACAATTAAAATCAAATAAATTAAAATCTTAATTTTTCGAGAAAATAAAATTATTTATATAAATTAATTAACCCTGATACAAAAGGTACAATAAAAATATTTACTTTTAAATATTTAAAATTTAAATTTTACAAAACCTTAATTAAAAAATTAATTAAAAAAATAATTAACAAATAAATAAATTTAAAATTAAAATATAAATTTAAAAAAAAAAGATTAATCAGATAAAACTGAATTGAACAGCTATTTTAATTATTGTAAAAAATTACTTCACCCTGGAATATATCTGCTAGATACATTTTCCAATACATCTACTTTGTTACGACTTGTCTCACGAAATGAGAATGACGGGCGATATGTACATAAATCATAGCATTATTCAATTATTTTAAAAAAATAAATTTACTTTTAAATCCAATTTCAACCCTTAATAAATAGAATATTCACTAACTTTAATAATTGTAATCCATATTAACCTCAATATAACTGCACCTTGACCTAAATTAAATTTTTATAAAAATTAAGAAAATTAATCTTAAAATATATTCAAATTATAGAGATATACAAGAAAATTAAGATATTATTAATCGTGGTTTATCAATTTAATACACAGATTCCTCTAAAAAGTTTAATAAACCGCCAAATCAATTTAATTTTTTATGTTACTAAAATAATAAAAAGTAAAAGTTTAATTTTGAATAATAGGGTATCTAATCCTAGTTTCTTATCAAAATTTTAAAGAACTCATGTCTAATTCTATATTAATTTATTTCACCCCCATTAAAATAAATCAATTAATTAACACTATTCTTCCTTTTAATATTAAACACTCAAGGACAATGTATAACCGCGAATGCTGGCACATTTTTCTTCTCCTCAATGAATCCTAAATTAACTAAAATTACCCCCAATAATTTTAATAATTCTTTACACTGAAAATACAAAAATCTGTTTTTTAAACGAATCCCCTATTTAAATTTTTACATCTATTTTCACTTAATAGCCTTTATCCATAACTTGATCAAATATATCTTCTTAAAAATTAATTAACTCGGAACTATAAACCCAATTAGATTAAAATCTATATATATTTAATTTTATTAATTTTTAATTTTTAAAAAAAGCTCAATTTTATTATAATTAGCTAAATTTAGAGACCTTTTTCAAAATTTAATTTTTTAAAATAATTTATTTTTGTTAAGTATATTATTAATATTAATTATAATAATTTATATATTATACATATATATAAATCTTTTTTTTTTTTTTTTTTTTTTAATATAATGTATAATATAATAATAAATTTAATTAATATTAATTATATAGTGAATTTATAAAGTTTAAAATTTAATTAAATAATAAAAATAAGCACTAATAATTAATTCTATTTACATATAATAAAATATTTTACACATTAATATTAATAATATATAAATTATATTATTATAATTTATATTAATATACACAGATAGTTTTGTAATTAATAATAATAAACCCTTAAATATTAAAATAATAAAATATTTAAACTAATTCTTATTACAATTTATTTTTAATAAAAATATTATTTTTAAATTAATTAACGAACTGTAATAATATTTTATATTAATAATATATATATAATTATAATTTAATTAATTATTATTATTAAATATATATATATACATTTATATATTAATAATAATATATTAATTATTAATAAATCAATCTACATTAATATATTAATAATTAATAAATATTTATATATATATATATATATATACATATATATATACACGTATATATACATATATATATATATATATTAATATATTAACTATTAATATATTAATTATTAATAAATTAATATATATTAATATATTAATTATTAATATATTAATAATTAATATAATTATATATATATATATATATATTTATTATTAATATATTTATTATTAATAAATTAATAATTATTAATATATTAATATGTAATAATATATCTATTAATAATTAAAATATAAATATCCAATATTTAATTAATAATAATTATATTAATTATTAAAATATATTAATATAATATAAATATATAATTAATTAAAATATATAATTATTATAAGATATAAATTAATAATAGATATTTTCTAAAAAAAACTTATTTTAGATTAATAATATTAATTATTTAATTATTAATTAATATATCATAAATAATAATTAAATATAGATTAATAATTTTAATTAAATATTTATTAATAATTAAATATTTTATTATATTTAAAAAAACAAAAAAAAAATAGATTAAAATTCTATAGATTTTTTTTAGGGTTTTAAAAAAAAAAAAAAAAATTTTTTTTTTTGAAAAAATACCCCCCTTTTTTGAAAAAATACCCCCCTTTTTTGAAAAAATACCCCCCCTTTTTTGAAAAAATACCCCCCTTTTTTGAAAAAATACCCCCCTTTTTTGAAAAAATACCCAACTATAACAAATTAATTTAAATTGAATATTTAATGTACCACGTTTATCTATTTTTAAATAAAGTAAAA